AGGAAAAAGATAATGTCCAACTTAGAATTGTCAATTATATCCTTTATGGAAATGGAAAGTCAATTCGTGGAATTTTTCACACAAGTATTCAATTAGTTCGGACTTGTTTAGTATTGAATTGGGACCAAGAAAAAAATGGTTCTATAGAAGAAGTTCATGCTTCTCTTGTTGAGGTAAGGGCAAATTATCTGATTCAAAATTTCATAAAAATTGAGTTAGTAAAGTCTAGTCTTTCATATACCGAAAAAAGGTATGATACGGCGGGTTCGGGATTGATCCCCGATAATGGATTAGATTGCACCAATATCAACCCTTTTTTTTCGAAAGTGAAGATTTTAGTAATTACTCAGCATCAAGCAACTATTGGTACATTGTTGAATCAAAATAAGGCTTTGATAATTTTGTCATCATTCAATTGTTCTCGAGTTGGCCCATGTCCATTCAATGGTTCGAAATATAGCATCACGGCAAAAGAATTGAATCTTATAATTCTAATTAGGGATTTGTTGGGTCCCCTAGGTACTATTGTATCTAAAATAGTGAACTTTTATTCAGCTTACTGTTTAATAACTCATAATCAGATCTTGGTAAACAAATATTGGATACTTGATAATTTGAAAGCGACTTTCCAAGTACTTGAAGTAGTTAAATACTGTTTAATAGATGAAAATAGAAGGATTTATAATCCCAACCCATGCAATACCATCATTTTGAATCCATCCCATTTGAATTGGTACTTTTTACATCACAATTATTGTGAAGAAACATCCACAATAATTAGCATTGGACAATTTATTTGTGAAAATCTATGTCTAGTTAAATATGGGGCACATATAAAAAAATCTGGTCAAATTTTAATTGTTCATGTTGATTCCTTAGTTATAAGATCAGCTAAGCCGTATTTGGCTACTCCAGGAGCGACTGTTCACGGACATTACGGAGAAACCCTTTCTGAAGGAGATACATTAGTTACATTTATATATGAAAAATCCCGATCTGGTGACATAACGCAGGGACTTCCAAAAGTGGAACAAATCTTAGAAGTGCGTTCGATTGGTTCAATATCGATGAACCTTGAAAGGAGAGTCGAAGGTTGGAACGAATGTATACCAAGAATTCTTGGAATTCCTTGGGGATTCTTAATTGGAGCTGAGCTAACTATAGCCCAAAGCCATATCTCTTTGGTTAATAAGATCCAAAAGGTTTATCGATCTCAAGGGGTGCAGATTCATAATAGACATCTAGAGATTATTGTACGACAAGTAACATCAAAAGTGTTGGTTTCAGAAGACGGAATGTCTAATGTTTTTTCGCCTGGAGAATTAATCGGATTACTGCGAGCAGAACGAGCAGGGCGTGCTTTAGACGAAGCGATCTGTTATCGAGCAATTTTATTAGGAATAACGAGGGCGTCTCTGAATACTCAAAGCTTCATATCTGAAGCAAGTTTTCAAGAAACTGCTAGAGTTTTAGCAAAAGCTGCTCTACGGGGTCGTATTGATTGGTTGAAGGGTCTGAAAGAAAATGTAGTTCTGGGGGGAATTATCCCTATCGGTACCGGATTTCAAAAATTAGTGCACCGTTCAAGGCAAGACAAAAACATTCATTTTGACATAAAAAAGAAAAATGTATTCAAGTTGGAAATGAGAGATATTTTGTTACACCATCGAGAATTTTTTTGTTCTTGTAGCCCAAAGCATTTCCATGACACATTAGAAAATTAATTTACGCGATTTCATAATTCCTAAGCAGATATTTTTTCTTTTCTAGTTTTGTTAAGTAAAAAAATAAAGTAAGTAATAAAAAAAAATGAATAGTTCGGACTATGTATCAATGGTCAACCTCGTTATAAGGTTCTGTAGGAATAATTAGTTATTTCTAAAAAGAAAGCGCGGGAAAAATGACAAGAAGGTATTGGAACATCCATTTGGAAGAGATCATGGAGTCGGGAGTTCATTTTGATCATGGTACTAAGAAATGGAATCCTAGAATAGTACCTTACATTTCTGCAAAGGGTAAAGGTATTCATATTACAAATCTTACTAGAACTGTTCGTTTTTTATCAGAAGCCCGTGATTTCTTTTTTGATGAAGCAAGTCGAGGAAAACTTTTGAAGAAGCAAGTCGAGGAAAACCTTTTTAATGGTTGGTATCAAAAATAAAGCAGCGGATTTAGTAGTCTCAGCTGCAATAAGGGCTCGATGTCATTATGTTAATAAAAAATGGCTCGGTGGTATGTTAACGAATTGGTCCACTACAGAAACTAGACTTCATAAGTTCAGAGACTTAAGAGGAGAACAAAAGATGGGGAAACTCAATCGTCTCCCTAAAAGAGATGCAGCAATATTGAAGAGAAAATTATCGACTTTGCAAACATATCTGGGTGGGATCAAATATCTGACTGGGTTGTCCAATATTGTAATCATCGTTGATCAACAAAAAGAATATACAGTTCTTCGAGAATGTATTATTTGGGGAATTCCAACACTTTGTTTAATCGATACAAATTGTGACCCGAATCTTGCAGATATTTTGATTCCAATCAACGATGACGTTATAGCTTCAATCCGATTGATTCTTAACAAATTAGTATCCGTAATTTGTGAGGGTCGTTCTAGCTATATAAGAAGTCATTGATTATGATTATGTTATGATTAAGAATAATAAGATTAGTTAATTATTTTGATTTCTTAGATTGGTTACTATTCTTGTCTTGCATTTTTAAAAAGAGATAAAATGGGATATTATGTTATGTGATTTCTTAGTATTTTAAATATATGATTAATGATGAAAGTAGATAAGTTGAAAAAGAGATGGTTGAATCAAAATAATTTTTTTTAGTTTGATTTCTGTCAGAGGGCAATATGAATGTTATACCATGTTCCATTAAAACACTCAAAGGATTCTACGATATATCAGGTGTAGAAGTAGGCCAACATTTATATTGGCAAATAGGAGGTTTACAAATTCATGCTCAAGTACTTATCACTTCTTGGGTAGTAATTGCTATCTTATTAGGGTCAGTTATCATAACTGTTCGGAATCCACAAACTATTCCTACCGACGGGCAGAATTTCTTTGAATATGTTCTTGAATTTATTCGAGACTTGAGCAAAACTCAGATTGGAGAAGAATATGGGCCTTGGGTTCCCTTTATTGGAACCATGTTCTTATTTATTTTTGTTTCTAATTGGTCTGGAGCTCTTTTACCTTGGAAAATCATACAGTTACCTCATGGAGAGTTGGCTGCCCCCACGAATGATATAAATACTACTGTTGCTTTAGCTTTACTCACGTCCGTGGCATATTTTTATGCGGGTCTTACCAAAAAAGGATTGGCTTATTTTGGAAAATACATTCAACCAACTCCAATCCTTTTACCAATTAACATCCTAGAAGATTTCACAAAACCTTTATCTCTGAGTTTTCGACTTTTCGGAAATATATTGGCGGATGAATTAGTAGTTGTTGTTCTTGTTTCTTTAGTACCTTCAGTAGTTCCTATCCCTGTCATGTTTCTTGGATTATTTACAAGCGGTATTCAAGCTCTCATTTTTGCAACTTTAGCCGCGGCTTATATAGGGGAATCCATGGAGGGTCATCATTGATTAGTTTTCAAAAGAGTCTTCTTTTTTTAAGCTTACCCCGACTGAAGCAATGCATGGTTCAAGAAAATATACTTGGTTCGGTAACATATACATATATAGATAGAAATAAGAAATCCATATGTATATATGACTAGAGTTCTAAGAGGAAAGATAGACGATATTACGAAGTAGGGAGATCACACTAGATATATGTCTATATGTAATGTCTATAAGTCCAACTACAGTTCCTGTATATTTTTCGACGCATTATTTTAGAATCTGATTCAATAAAAAATGCGCGCGGTTTCCGTTATGAAAGAAACAAATGTATATGTGATAGTAGATATATATTAGTTATATATAGGGTTTGGTTTATCCCTATCCATATATTTTTTTTCGAAGTTTTAGTTACTTCGATTCGATATTTTTTAGTGATCAAATAAGTAAGAATTCCTTGATTGATTGTATCATTAACCATTTTTTTTTGGTGCGAGGAACCTATCATCATGAATCCACTGATTTCTGCCGCTTCCGTTATTGCTGCTGGATTGGCCGTAGGGCTTGCTTCTATTGGACCTGGAGTTGGTCAAGGTACTGCTGCAGGCCAAGCCGTAGAAGGTATTGCGAGACAACCAGAAGCAGAAGGAAAAATAAGAGGCACCTTATTGCTTAGTCTAGCTTTTATGGAAGCTTTAACCATTTATGGGCTCGTTGTGGCATTAGCACTTTTATTTGCAAATCCTTTTGTTTAATTTCATCCTAGAACGAAAATGTAAAAAAGTGCATTACACACTTTTTCTTATTTTATTAATTCGCTGCGGTTTGCTTCTGTGAATTATATCACTACTTTACTCCTACAATTATGTATTTGTTGGAACAATACCCCGGGAAAGACTGATTTGAGTTGAGGATGACGAATTAGTAGATTTGCTCGCTTTATTCCTTCCCGTTCTTCGGTTAGTACGATGAAATTTTTACTTTCTTTTTAGGAAGTGTTTGAACAGGGGAAATATTTTTCAATTTCTACAAGACCTAGGACCCAACTTAATAAGTATCTTATCGGAAACTTAAAACAAAGAAAAAAATTAAGAAAAAGAAATCGATCAAAAAAGGGCAAGTCAAGTGATACAAAAAGAACTCTGTTCTTTGTTAGTCCTATCTATAAGAGGAGAGCATATGAAAAATGTAACCGATTCTTTCGTTTACTTAGGCCACTGGCCATCTGCCGGGAGTTTCGGGTTTAATACCGATATTTTAGCAACAAATCTAATAAATCTAAGTGTAGTGCTTGGTGTATTGATTTTTTTTGGAAAGGGAGTGTGTGCGAGTTGTATATTTCAAGAATAGGTTGGACCCAACCGGCTGCACTTTATTTATTTGTGTTATTTATATACATATTTTTTTTAGAATAAGA